TAAATTGTTAAAGCTTCCATAAAAGCTAGACTAAGCAATAAAGTACCTCGTATTTTACCCTCTGCTTCTGGTTGTCTCGCAATACCCTCTACAGCTTGGCCTGCAGCAGTACCTTGACCAACTCCAGGTCCAATAGAAGCAAGTCCTACAGCCAATCCAGCAGCAATAACGGAAGCGGCAGAAATCAGTGGATTCATGGTAAGTTCCTCGCACCAAAAAAAAAAAAGAAAAAGAAATGGTTAATGATACAATCAACCAATGAATTATTACTTAATTTTATCATTAAGTTTGATCATTAAGATCTATTGGGTCGAAGTAACTAAAAAATAATGATAATATTACTGAATCGTCAGAACTACTTCGCTATCTCGTTTTTAGTTTCTACCCATGATGAAGTTTTTGTAAATCCATATACATACGGTTATAGTTATTGCATTTCTTTCTTTCCAACCATTCTTTCATTCAATCCTTCGTTCTTTACTCTTCTATATCCTTGAGTTCATCTGTTTTTTCATCCAATCCACAATCACAAATGAAACAGAAGAAAGGACTTTACTTATCTTGTAATCCATCTAATCTAAATGCAGTAAACAGCAATCAAATCAATATATGCAATCATCAATATATGCAATGGATATCAATATGATCGATATCAACGATATCAATATGTATATCAATACATATATATATATATATATATTTTTTATTTTGCTTTATTTATTTTGCTATATTATATATATATATGGCATATAGTTAGATATATATATAGTTAGTTAGTATATAGGTAGGGTATAACGTAGGGTATAAGGACTTCTATTTCTATATAGATAGGACTATATAACTAGTGAATATCTAATATTACATATACATATTACATATACATTTCTTTCTTCCATAACGTAAACCGGCCGCATTTTATATTGAATCGGATTATAGAATCATTCTTCGAAACCCACACAAAAAGTGGCTGGACTTATAGACATTACATACATCTAGTGTGACCTCCCCAACCCATCTTTTTTTTTTTTTTTTACAATTCCGTAATATCGTTCATCTTCTCTCCTACGACTCTAGGTCATATATTCATCCGTATTTATATCTATTATGTTCTCCAACCAAGCAGATTATCTTGAACCATGCATGAATTGGGATAAGCTAAAAAAAAGACTATTTCGAAAACTAGTCAATGATGACCCTCCATGGATTCGCCTATATAAGCCGCGGCTAACGTTGCAAAAATAAGAGCTTGAATACCACTTGTAAATAATCCAAGAAACATGACAGGTATAGGAACTATTGAAGGGACTAAAGAAACAAGAACAACAACTACTAATTCATCAGCCAATATATTCCCGAAAAGTCGAAAACTAAGAGATAAAGGTTTTGTGAAATCTTCTAGGATGTTAATTGGTAAAAGTATTGGAGTTGGTTTGATGTATTTCTCGAAATAACCCAATCCTTTTTTGGTAAAACCCGCATAAAAATATGCCACTGACGTGGGTAAAGCTAAAGCAACAGTAGTATTTATATCATTCGTGGGCGCAGCTAACTCCCCATAAGGTAACTGTACGATTTTCCAAGGTAAAAGAGCACCTGACCAATTAGAAACAAAAATAAATAGGAACATAGTTCCAATAAAGGGAACCCAAGGTCCATATTCTTCTCCAATCTGTGTTTTGCTCAAGTCTCGAATAAATTCAAGGACATATTCAAAGAAATTCTGACCGTCGGTCGGAATGGTTTGTGGATTCCGAACAGCTATGATGACTGAACCTAACAAGATAGCAATTACGACCCAAGAAGTGATAAGTACTTGGGCATGGATTTGTAAACCTCCTATTTGCCAATAGAAATGTTGGCCTACTTCTACACCCGATATATCGTATAATCCCTTGAGTGTTTTAATGTAAGATGGTATAACATTCATATTGTCCTCTGATAGAAATTGAACTTAAAAAAAGGAATTAGTTTGATTCAACCATTTCTTTCTCAACTCACCAACTTGAATCATTAATAATATATTTAGGATACCAAGAAATCACATAACATCATAATATATATCAATATCCCCAGTTCTTTTTTTTTTTATCTATTTAAAAAAATTCAAAAAAAAAAAAGTAACCGATCCAATAAATCTATGGAGTTGCCCAATAATTAACATTAACTAATCTTATTATTCTTAATCTTAATCATAATCAACGATTTCTTATATAACTAGAACGACCCTCACAAATTGCAGATACTAATTTGTTAAGAATAAATCGAATTGAAGCTATAGCGTCATCGTTGGCTGGAATCGAAATATCTGCAAGATCTGGGTCACAATTTGTATCGATTAAACAAATCGTCGGAATCCCCAAAATGGCACATTCTCGAAGAGCCGTATATTCTTCTTGCTGATCAACGATGATCACAATATCAGGCAATCCCGTCATATATTTGATCCCACCGAGATATGTTTGCAAGGTAGATAATTTTTTCTTCAACATTGCTGCATCTCTTTTGGGGAGACGGTTGAGTTTCCCCATCTTTTCTTCTGCTCTTAAGTCCCTGAACTTATAAAGTCTCGTTTCCGTAGTGGACCAATTCGTTAACGTACCACCGAGCCATTTTTGATTAATAAAATGAGACCGAGCCCTTATTGCAGCCGATGCTACTGAATCCGATGCTTTATTTTTGGTACCGACGATTAAGAAGCTTTTTCCCCTACTTGCTGCATCAAAAACTAAATCACAGGCTTCTGATAAAAAACGAGCAGTTCTAGCGAGATTTGTAATATGAATACCTTTACGCTTTGCAGAGATGTAAGGGGCCATTCTAGGATTCCATTTCTTACTACCATGACCAAAATGAACTCCTGCTTCCATCATCTCTTCCAAATTGATGTTCCAATATCTTCTTGTCATTTTTTCCCACACTTCCTTTTTGTTTTTTCTTTTTCTTATTATTAACAAAGAGACGAGGTACCTTGAAATAAATAATTGTTCCGATGGAACCTTCTACCGGGGATTGACCATTGATACACGGCACAAACCATAAATTTTTTTAATTACTTATTTTATTTATTACCAAATCAATAATCAGACCAGTATAGTTAAAAGATAGTTAAAGTTAAAATGAATCCGCTCTTAGGAATCATTAAATCACATAAATGATTGTTCTGATGTCTCATGTAAATTTATCTCATGGAAATTGTTTGCCGCGCAAGAACAAAATAATTCTCTATGGTGTAACAAAATATCTCTCATTTCCAACTCGAATAGATTTTTTCTTTTGATTTCCAAATAAATGTTTTTGTCTTGCCTTGAACGGTGCACAAATTTTTGGAATCCGGTACCAACAGGTATAATCCCCCCCAGAACAACGTTCTCTTTCAGGCCTTTCAACCAATCAATACGACCTCGTAGAGCAGCTTTTGCTAAAACTCGAGCGGTTTCTTGAAAACTTGCTTCGGATATGAAACTTTGAGTATTCAGAGACGCTCTTGTTATTCCCAATAAGATTGCCCGATAACGGATCGATTCGTCCAAAGCACGGCCTGCTCGTTCCGCTCGCAACAATCCGATTAATTCTCCAGGCGAAAAAACATTAGACATTCCATCTTCTGAAACCAACACTTTTGATGTTACTTGACGTACAATAATCTCTATATGTCTATTATGGATCTGTACCCCCTGGGATCGATAAACCTTTTGGATCTTATTAACCAAAGAGATACGACTTTGGGCTATGGTTAGCTCAGCTCCAGTCAAAAACCCCCAGGGGATCCCAAGAATTCTTGGTATACGTTCGTTCCAACCTTCAACTCTCCTTTCGAGGTTCATCGATATTGAATCAATCGAACGCACTTCTAAGATTTGTTCTACTTTTGGAAGACCTTGCGTTATGTCACCAGATCTCGATTTTTCATATATAAATGTAACTAATGTATCCCCTTCGTAAAGGATTTTCCCATAATGACCATGAACAGTTGCTCCAGAAGTAGCCAAATAAGGCTTAGCTGATCTTATAACTAAAGAGTCGACATTAACAATTAAAATTTGACCAGATTTTTTTACGTGTGGTTCGTATTTAAATAGACATACATATTCACAAATAAATTGTCCAAGGCTAATTTTGTTCGATGTCTCTTCACAATAATCATGATGGAGAAAGCACCAATTCAAATGGAATGGGTTCAAAATGATGTTACTGCACGGATCGGGATTATAAATCCTCCTATTTTCATCTAGTAAACAGTATTTAAGTACTTGAAGTACTTGGAAAATCTGTTTCAAATTGTCAAGTAGCAAATATTTCTTTAACACGATCTGATTATGAGTTATTAAATGGTAAGATGAATAAAAATTCAAAATTTTAGGTACAATAGCGCCTAAGGGACCTAAATAATCCCTAATTGGAATTAGGGGATCCGATTCTTTTGTCACATTGTTATATTTCGAACTATTGAATGGACCAATTCGAGAACAATTGGATGATGACAAAATTATCAAAGATTGGCATTCCTTATTTCGATTCAACAACGTACCAATAGTTCCTTGATGTTGGCTAAGTGATTGAATCTTCGCCTTGGAATAAAAAGGATTGATATTGGTGCGATCTAATCCATTATCGGGAATCAATCCGGAACTTGCCCTATCATACCTTTTTCCGGTATACGAAATAGTGGACTTGACTAACTCAATTCTTATGAAATCGCGAATTATATCATTTGCCCTTACCTCAACAAAGGAAGCATGAACCTCCTCTATAGAACCATTTTTTTCTTGGTCCCAATTCAATACTAAGCAAGTCCGAACTAATTGAATACTTGTGTGATAAATTCCTCGAATTGACTTGCCATTTCCATAAAGGATATAATTGACAACTCTAAGTTGGACATTATCCTTTTCCTGCAAGATATCCCGAGGGAAAAGGGTTGCTAAATTTATCCCATCGGATATTTCATATGTGACTACAGGTCGAACCGAAACAAAATACTTTTTCTTGGTAGGTGTGAT